TTAAGTCATATTATTAATCTATTTTAAAAAATTTATATTTAATGTTGGCGAGATTTCTCAATTATGTACTACCCCAATTAGTACATATTAAGTCATATTATTAATCTATTTTAAAAAATTTATATTTAATGTTGGCGAGATTTCTCAATTATGTACTACCCCAATTAGTACATATTAAGTCATATTATTAATCTATTTTAAAAAATTTATATTTAATGTTGGTGATTACAAACAAATTATTTGTCAACTTTTATTTTTTTTCTTAAAAATAAATAATTTTAATTGTTTTTATTCTTAAATAGTTTGATTCTGTCTAAAATATTGATTTTAATGAATTTATTATATGTTTTGTTTTTAATTATTTTTTTTATAACAGTAATTAATATTATAAAAAAAATTAATTTTTATTTAGAAATTTATTTAAGTTAAATTAATTTTGTGCCAGCATTTGCGGTTATACAATTTATTTAAATTAATATTTTAGGTTATTTTAATTAATTTTTTTAATTAAGAAATAATATTATTTTTATTTAGGTGAAATTTATATTAATAATTTTTTTTAAAAATATTTTTATTAATTCTTAATTTAAACTAGGATTAGATACCCTATTATTTTAGATGTAATTTTATGCCTTATTATTAATAGTTAAGTTCTATAAAAATTAAAGAATTTGGCGGTAATTTTACTTTACAGAGGAACCTGTATTTTAATTGATAAACCACAATAGTTTAAACCTTAAATTTTATTTGTATATCGCTATGAATTGGAATTTTTTATTTGAAATTTTCTTTTATTATTTAGATTTATATTAGGTCAAGGTGCAGTTTTTTAAGGGTTCATATGGGTTACTTTATTTATATTTTATTAGATAATTTTTAAATTTAATGATTTGAAATAGGATTTGTTAGTAATTTAATTAAATTAATTTATTTGAATTTAGTTCTAAATTATGTACATATTGCCCGTCACTCTCAATAATATGAGATAAGTCGTAACAAAGTAGTTATATCGGAAGATGTTACTAGAATGTTCAGTTTATAGCTTATTTTAAAGCTTATTATTTACATTAATATGAAATTTTTATTAATTATTCTGAAATTTATATTTATTATATTAATTATTCTTACTATTTATTTAGTATTCTAAAAATTTAATATTAATTTTTCTGTTAAGTTTAATATGTATATTAGTATAATAATTTTTAGTTCCTTTTGTATCAGGATAAATTTAATAATTTTTGTATTATTGTTTCCCGAAAAAAATGATATTTATTATATTTTTTTTATATTGTTGAATAAATATATTTAAATTTATAATAGTAGTTAAATGTTTTCGTTCTTTTTTATATCTGGTTATTTAGGATTTCAATTTAATTGATGATTAATTTTTTAATTAAATTATTTTAATATTAATCTTATGTAATTTGGGATAATCTATTTTATTATTTAAAATTTTCTTTATTAAATTTTTATTTATTTTTAAATCTTTTATTAAGTTCTTAATAGATTAAAATTATTAATTTTAATTTTTTTTATATTTATTTTATTACTAAATTAATTAATAAAATTTATATTTTTATATAATAATGATTTAATTAATATAATTTTAAAATTAATTTGAAAGAATTAGACAAATTAAATCTTCAGCTGTTTATCAAAAACATTTCTTTTAGTAATTTATTAAAGGTAAATTCTGCTCTATGATTGTATTTAATTAAATAGCTGCAGTATTTTGACTGTACAAAGGTAGCATAATAATTAGTCATTTAATTGTTGACTTGTATGAATGAATAAATGAAAGATTAATTTTTTTAAATTTATTATTATAATTTTATTTTTAAGTTAAAAAGCTTAATTTTTTTTTTGGGACGATAAGACCCTAAAGAACTTTATTATATTTTATTTTTAATATTTTTATTATATGTTTGTATTTATTTTATTTTTTTATTGGGGTGATATGTAAAATTTAACTTTACTTTTTTTTTTCATTAATTTATGATTATTTAGATCCATTATTTAGACTAAAAGATTTAGTTACCTTAGGGATAACAGCGTAATTTTAATGGAAAGTTCATATTTATATTAAAGTTTGCGACCTCGATGTTGAATTAAGATTATTTTGAGGGGTAGTTTTTTCAATATTAAGTCTGTTCGACTTTTAAATTCTTACATGATTTGAGTTCAAACCGGTGTGAGCCAGGTTGGTTTCTATCTAAAAAATTTTTATTTTAATTAGTACGAAAGGACCATTAAATGTCAATATTTATTGTTAATATATTTGAATTATTATATTGATTTGGCAGATTAATGCATTAATTTTAGAATTTAATAAAGTAATATTTTACATTCAGTAATTTTGATTATAAGTTCTTTTATTTTATTAATTATAGTAATAGTTTCAGTAGGATTTTTTACTTTATTTGAACGCAAAGTTTTGAGTTATATACAAATTCGTAAAGGCCCAAATAAGGTTGGTTATATTGGTCTTTTTCAACCTTTTAGAGATGGTTTAAAATTATTTACAAAAGAATATGTTTGACCTATAAATTCAAATATTCTTATATATTATATTTGTCCTATTTTTAGTTTAGTCCAATCTTTATTTATTTGATGTTTATTTCCTTATTTTATTAATTTAATTGAATATAATTATTCAATATTATTATTTTTATGTGTTTCTAGATTAAGTGTTTATAGTTTAATTATTTGTGGCTGATCTTCAAATAGTATGTATTCAATATTAGGTTGTATTCGAAGTATTTCTCAGGTTATTTCATATGAAGTTTCTTTATCTATTATTTTATTATCTTATTTTTTTATAAGTGAAAGCTATAGTTTTATTAATTTTTATAAAATTCAGTGTAATTGTTGATTTTTTTTTTTATCTATTCCTATATTTTTATGTTGATTTTCTTGTTGTTTAGCTGAAACTAATCGTTCTCCATATGATTTTTCTGAAGGAGAAAGAGAATTGGTTTCTGGATTTAATATTGAATATGGTTCTGGCGGATTTGCTTTTTTATTTATTTCTGAATATTGTAGTATTATTTTTATTTGTTTATTAACTACTATGATTTTTATAGGTTGTGATTTTTACTCTTTTATTTTTTTTGTTAAACTTAATTTTTTATGTTTTATTTTTATTTGAATTCGATGTTCTCTTCCTCGTTATCGTTATGACAAATTAATATATCTATCTTGAAAATGTTATCTTCCCATAAGATTAAATTATATTTTTTTTTATGTATTAATAAAATCTATAATTTATTATCATTTTTTTTTGTAAAGTTACTAAAAGATTTCTATCTATTATTTTCAAAATAATTGCTTTAAAAATTAAGCTAAATAACTATTTTAATATTTTATCTCATATTTTTGTTAAAATTGGATCTGAAATAAAATATATAAAGTATATTAGTGTTAAAATTATTCCTATTATTGTGTATGGTAATTCTACTGGTCTAGCTCCAATTCAAGTTAATAATATTACTGTTCTTGTAAATATTCAAAAATTAATTTGTCTAATCGGATATATAGAAATTCTTTTAAATTTTATTTTTATTGAAAATGGTAATACCATTAAGATAATAATTGAAAAAAATAATGCTAATACTCCTCCCAATTTATTAGGAATAGATCGCAAAATTGCATATTCAAATAAAAAGTATCATTCTGGTTGAATATGAATTGGTGTAATTATAGGGTTAGCTTGGATAAAATTATCTGGGTCTAATAATATATTAGGTTCTAATATATTTAGTGTAAATAATAAAGTTAATATTATAATAAATCCTATAATATCTTTTGTTGAAAAATATGGGTGGAAGGGAATTTTATCAATGTTTGAATTTATACCAATTGGATTATTAGATCCTGTTATATGAAGAAATAATAAGTGAATAATTGTTAGTATGGAAATAATAAAAGGTAGAATAAAATGAATTCTAAAAAATCGTGATAAAGTTGCGTTATCTACAGCAAAACCACCTCAAATTCAATTAACAAGTATGTACCCAATATATGGCACTGCTGATATTAAGTTAGTAATAACTGTAGCCCCTCAAAATGATATTTGCCCTCATGGTAAAACATAACCTAGAAATGCTGTTGCTATTGTTATTAATATAATTACTATTCCCATAAATCATGTTTTTGTATATTTATATGACCCATAGTATATTCTACGTCCCGCGTGTAAATATAAACATATAAAGAATAATGATGCTCCATTAGAATGTAAAGATCGTATTATTCATCCATAATTTACATCTCGTATAATGTGATTTACTCTAGTAAATGCTATTTCAATATTAGATGTATAGTGTATGGATAATAAAATTCCTGATATCAATTGAATTAATAAACAAATACCTAGAATAGAGCCAAAATTTCATCACATGGATAAATTTAGTGGTGCTGGTAAATCAATTAGTGAATTGTTAATAATTTTTATTAGTGGATTTTTTTTTATAATTGATTTTTTCATAATTTTTAGATCGTAAGGGTCCTTCATGATGTTTAACAATTTTAGAAATTACAATTATTGTTAATAATAAGTATAAAACTAAAATAACAGTTATAATTATTGATTTTTTATTATATAATTTAATTATAGAATTTATTTCTAAATTTATATTTATTCTTTGAATTTCATTTGTTTGATTTTCAATTAATATTTCTTCTTGAATAATAATAATTATAAATATAATTAATGTTAAATTTATTTTAATTTTAAATTTTTCATTTGAAGCGATTCTTCTTATATATGTAAATAAAATTAATAATCCCCCAATTATTATTAAAAATGTAATTATAGTAAATCATGAAGTAAATATAATTTTATTTATTAATATTGATATAAATGTTGTTTGTATTAAAAGAATTAATCCAAGTCTTAATGGGTTATTCATAAATGTAGTTAATATAGATATTATTATTATTAGTTTAATTATTATAAATTTAATTTCAATATATATTTTATTAGTAAAATTTAGATTTTGGGTATCTGAGATATGTATTATTACATTATATTGATGTTTTTAAGATATATATTCTATATGTAGTTTACAAAACTACTATTTTAATTTAAATTATAAAAACTAATGAATTTGCTATTTTTTTATTATATATTTATTTTTTCTGTTTTCTCTTTAATTTTTGTTCGAAAACATTTATTATTATGTTTATTAAGATTGGAATTTTTAGTTTTATCTTTATTATATATTATTATAATTTATTGTTTAATGTTTTATTTAAATAATTTTTATTTATATATTTATTTAATGACTTTTTATGTTTGTGAGGGTGTTTTAGGGTTAGGTATTTTAGTTGGAATAATTCGTTTTCATGGCAATGATTATTTAGATTCTCTTTTTTTATGATAAAATTTATTATTTATATAATATTTATGATCCCTTTGATATTTAAAAATAACATTTGATATCTTTTTCAATTTTTAATTTTATTATTTTTATCTCTTTTTTCTTTTTTAAGTTTAAATTTATATTATTGTAATATTTCGTATTTATTTTGTTTAGATTATTTTTCTTATTGATTAATTCTATTAAGCTTATTTATTTCCTCTTTAATAATTTTTTCAAGAAAATATATTCAAGTTTTTAATAATAATTTTTTTTTGTTTATTAATTTTTTACTTTTTTTTTGTTTATATTTTGTTTTTAGATTATCTAATATATTTTTAATGTATTTATTTTTTGAATTTAGATTAGTACCTATATTAATTATTTTATTTGGTTGAGGTTATCAACCTGAACGACTAATTTCTGGTTTATATTTATTTTTTTATACTTTATTTGCTTCACTTCCTTTATTTATAATTTTAATAACAATATATGTTAATATTGGTAGTTTATTCTTTGATATAAATTATTATTTACATGATTCTTTTATTATTCATTTTTGTATATTTTTTTCTTTTTTAGTTAAATTACCTATATTTATATTTCATTTTTGACTTCCTAAGGCTCATGTTGAATCTCCTATTTCTGGTTCAATAATTTTAGCAGGTTTAATGTTAAAAATTGGGGGTTATGGTTTTATTCGATTTATATTTATTTGTGAAAATATTTTTATTAAATTTAATTATATTTGATTTTCATTATCTATTGTTGGTTCTATTTTAGTAAGCTTAATTTGTTTAATTCAGGGGGATGTGAAATGTTTAATTGCTTATTCCTCTATTGCTCACATAGGTATAAGTTTAATAGGTATTTTAACTATAACTAAAATTGGATTATTAGGTTCTTATTTAATAATATTAGGACATGGTTTATGTTCATCAGGTTTATTTTGTTTAGCAAATATTTGCTATGAGCGTATTATAAGTCGAAGTTTTTTTTTAAATAAAGGTATACTTTTATATATACCAAGAATTTGTTTAATTTGATTCATTTTTTGTTCTTTTAATATAAGTTGTCCTCCCAGTATTAATTTTATTAGTGAAATTTTTATTATAAATAGAATATTATACTATTGAAATAATTCAATTTATTTTATTTTATTAATTTCTTTTTTTAGTGCTTGTTTTAGATTTTATCTATTTAGATTTATTCAGCATGGTAAATGTTATTATATATATAGCCATATAAATTGTACAATTCGAGAATATTTATTAATATTAGTTCACTTATTTCCTTTATTTTTTGTTATTTTAATTTTATCATTTTTTTTTTGATAATTTAGATAGTTTATAAAAAATAAAGAATTGTGGTTTCTTAGATGATAGGGATATCTTTAAATTTTGTTAAATAAAAATTATTATATTTTTTGATTTTCTATTATATTATTTATATCTATTTTTATAATACTAATGAGATTATATATAATTTATTATAATAAATCTTATATATTAGAATATAAAATTATTTATTTTAATTCAATTTCTTTTTATTATGTCTTATTATTAGATTGAATGTCTTTAATTTTTAGTTCTATTGTTATAATAATTTCTTCTATAGTAATTTTATATAGATTAAATTATATTGGTGTTAATACGTATAATTCAAATCGATTTATTTTTTTAGTAATTATATTTATTTTTAGAATGATTATTATAATTTTTAGTCCAAATTTATTGAGAATTATATTAGGATGAGACGGTTTAGGGTTAATTTCTTATTGTTTAGTAATCTATTATGGTTCAATGAAAAGTTATTTAGCTGGTTTAATTACATGTTTAACTAATCGTGTAGGTGATATTGGCTTATTAATTTGTATTTGTTGAATAATATCTTATGGTAGTTGACATTTTATTTATTATAACTATTATTATAATAGTTACATTTTTTCTGTAGTAATTATCTCTTGTTTTACTAAAAGTGCACAAATTCCTTTTTCTTGTTGACTTCCAGCAGCTATATCTGCCCCTACTCCTGTTTCTTCATTAGTTCATTCATCTACTTTAGTTACATCTGGTGTATATTTATTAATTCGTTTTTATAATATTTTTAATTTTTCGAATTTTTATTTTTTATTTATTAGAATAATAACTATAATTTTTTCTTCATTTTGTGCAATTTACGAATTTGATTTAAAGAAAATTATTGCTTTATCAACTTTAAGTCAATTAGGTTTAATAATAAGTTCATTATTTTTTGGTTTAGTTGATTTATCATTTTTTCATTTATTGACTCATGCAATATTTAAATCTCTTTTATTTCTTTGCTCGGGAATTTTTATTTATTATATAAATGATAATCAAGATATTCGTTTAATAGGTTCTGTTTGTATTTTTATACCCTTTGTCACTTCTTGCTTTAATATTTCCAGATTAACACTTTGTGGGATACCATTTTTATCTGGGTTTTATTCAAAAGATTTTATTATTGATAATATATCATTTAATTCAATAAATATGATTGTTTTTATAATATTTTATTTTTCGTTAGGTATAACATCTTGTTACAGTTCTCGTTTATTCTATTATAGAATAGTTTATAATTATAAATTTATAACTTATAACTTTATTAAGGATAGTTTTTTATTTATAAAAATTAGTATTTTTATTTTAACTTTTTTTTCTATTTTAACTGGATCAATATTAATATGAATTATAAATTTTAATTTAATTTTTATTTTATTACCTTTTAATATTAAATTTTTGTCTTTATTAATTTTTATTTTTGGGTTTTGAATTGGTTTAGAATTATTTAATTTTTATTATTTTAATAATTTAAATTATTATTTATTTAATAGTTATATATGATATATATATAGTTATTCTTTTTTTTTATATAAATATATTTATAAGTATAGATTACTTAATTCATATCAAGTTTCTTGTTGAGGGGAATATTATGGGGGATATGGAATATCTTTCTATTTATTAAAATTATCAAATTTTATTCAATATTATTCTTTAAATAATTTGAAAATATTTTTAATTTCTTTTTTAATATGATTTATTTATATAATTTATTTTAATAGCTTATATAGAGCATAATATTGAAGATATTAATGAGAATTATTTCTTAAAATAATTTATAGGTAAATACCTTTTTTTTAGTGAAAATAAAATGTTTATTATAAACTATATAAATAAGAGATAAACGGAATTTAACCGCTTGAAAAATTAGTTAGAAGCTATTTTTTTCTTAATCTCTTTTAATTGGAATTTCTTTTTCAATTTACTTATTAACAATAAGCTACCTCTATTTGGTTTCAATTAAAGCATGGGAATTGAATTCCATATTTTAGGTCGAAACTAAATGTAATATTTACTTCTTTACTATAGATTAGCTATACTAAGCACTTTTTGATTGCGAGTCAAATATTATAATTAATTATAATCCTATTAATTAGTTCAATTTAATATTCCATTATATCATTCATGGTATAATCCTAAAATTAAAATTATAATAAAAATAATTAATGTTATTATTCAGTGTAGTATTAATGAATGTTTTATTGTAAAAATTATTGGAGTAATAATGATAATTTCAATATCAAAAATTATAAAAATAACCCCAATTAAAAAAAAGTGAATAGAAAATGGTAAACGTTTATGTGATATTGGGTTAAAACCACATTCAAATGGTGTTGATTTTTGTAAATCAGTAATAGATTTTTTCCTTATAATAACAACTATATTTGAAATTATAATAATTATTACTAAAATTAGTATAAAAAATAATATCATTTTATAAATTACTTTCTTTAAATTTTAAACCTTTAAGTTGGAAGCTTAATATACTTATTATAATAAGAAAATATTTACCTCATCAATATACTGAAATATATAAAAATAATCATACTACATCTACAAAATGTCAATATCAAGCTGATGATTCAAACCCTACATGATGGTATCTCGAAAAATGAAGATTAATTATTCGTGTAAGTGAAATAATAATAAAAATTGTACCAATAATTACATGAATACCGTGAAATCCAGTTGATATAAAAAAAATTCTACCATAAATTGAATCAGAGATACATAATGATGATTCATTATATTCATATAGTTGTAATATTGAAAAATATATTCCTAATATAATAGTTAATAAAGTTCTTTGAATTATTTGATTAAAATTTTTGTTAATAATAGCATTATGTGTTCAAGTCAATGTAATACCTGATGATAATAGAATTATGGTATTTAACATTGGAATATTTATTGGGTCAAATGTTTTAATTCCTGATGGAGGTCAATTTAACCCAATTTCTATTGTAGGTGATAATCTACTATGAAAAAAAGTTCAGAAAAAAGATGAAAAAAATAAGATTTCAGAAATAATAAATATAATTATACCTAATTTTATACTTATTATAACTTTTTTTGTATGTAGACCTTGAAATGTTGATTCTCGTGTAATATCACGTCATCATTGAATTATTGTTACAATAATAATAATAAATCCTATAATAAACAAACTTAAATTAGTTTTATGAAATCATATTACTATACCTGTAGTTATAGTTATTACACCAATAGATCTATTAATAGGTCATGGGCTATTATTTACTAAATGAAATGGGTGATTATTCATTTATACTTCCCTAGAATATAAATTTATTAAAGTTATAAATACATATGATTGAATTATACCAATTATTATTTCAAAAATTATAATAATACTAAATATAATTATTAAAAGTGAAATTATAATTAAATTATTAGCATTATTCCCCAATAAAGATATTAATAAATGCCCAGCAATAATATTTGCTGTTAATCGTACAGCTAAAGACCCAGGTCGAATTAAATTTCTAATTGTTTCAATTACAACTATAAATGATATTAAAATTGATGGAGTACCTATTGGTACTAGGTGAATTAATATTATATTTGTATTGTTGATACAACTATATAATATAAAACTTACCCACATTGGTATAGCCAATGAAATTGAAAATAATAAATGAGATGATGTAGTAAATACATATGGTAGTAACCCTATTAAATTATTATATAAAATAATTAAAAATAATGTTAATATAATTATTCTTATACCCTTATATTTTATTAAAGAATTAAGTTCAATATGAAGTTTATTAAGTATTAAATTTACAAATATTGAATATTTATTTTTTATTAATCAAAAATTTATAGGAAATATAAATAAAAGAATTATAATTCTTATTCAGTTTAATGAAAGTGTTCCTGTACATGGATCAAATACTGAAAATAAATTTGTTATCATTTTCAATTTATTTGATTCCTTATAAATTTATTATTTTTTATTAATTTATTTATAAAATTAAAATATATCAATGATAATATAAAAAATATCATAAATATAAATATTAATATTAAAAAAGTTCATCATATTGGTGACATTTGTGGCAAAAAGAATTACCCTATAGTATTTTAAATTTGACAAATTTATGTTTATAATTTAAACTAAATTCTTCATTAAGGATATTTGCTAATTTATCAAAAATTTGGTTTAAGAGACCAATACTTGCTTTAAGTGTCTTAATGAGTATTTATTTAGTCATAGAATAAATGATTTTAAATTAATTCTTTCTATTATAATAGGTATAAATCTATGATTTGCACCACAAATTTCTGAACATTGTCCAAAATAGATACCTGGTCGATTAATTATAATTATTCCTTGATTTATACGTCCTGGAGATGCATCAATTTTAATTCCTAAAGAAGGAATTGTTCATGAATGAATTACATCAGTTGATGTAACTAAAATTCGTGTATTAATATTATAAGGTAAAATTATGGAATTATCAGTTTCTAATAATCGAAATTCATTTAAATTTAATTCATTAATTGGTTTTATATAAGAATCAAATTCAATTTTTTTAAAATCGGAATATTCATAAGATCAATATCATTGATGACCAATTGCTTTAATTGAAATTATTGGGTTAATTACTTCTTCAAGTAAATATAAAATTCGTAATGATGGAAGTGCAATAAAAATTAATAAAAATGCAGGTAAAATGGTTCAAATTAATTCAATTAATTGTCCTTCTAATAATATTCGATTAATAAGTTTATTTATTATTAATGAAATTATTATATAACTAACAATTATTGTAATTATTATAATAATTATTATAGTATGATCATGGAATATAATGAGTTGTTCTATAATAGGAGTAGCTGCATCTTGAAATAATATTATTTTTCAGGAAAAAATTTCTATAAAAATATATATATTTATAAGTGAATCTTAAATTCATTGCATATGTCTGCCATAATAGAATTTAAAATATTAATAGTGGTAATTCATTATAAGAATGTTCTTGAGGGGGAAATTTTTGTAATCATTCAATTGAAGATATATTATTATTAGTAGAAATAATTATTCGTTTGGAAATTATTCTTTCTCACATAATAAAAATTACTATTATAACTCTGATTAATGAAATTAATCTACCAATTGAAGAAATAGTATTTCAGAAAGAAAAAAAGTCAGGATAATCTGAGTACCGTCGAGGTATACCTCTTAATCCTAAAAAATGTTGTGGAAAAAATGTTATATTAACTCCTATAAATATGATATAAAACTGTATTTTTAATCATTTTGAATTTATTGTTATTCCGGTAAATAATGAATATCATTGGATAAATCCGGCTATAATAGCAAATACTGCTCCTATAGATAAAACATAATGAAAGTGAGCTACAACATAATAGGTATCATGTAACACTACATCAATTGATGAATTAGATAAAATAATTCCTGTTAAACCCCCTATTCTAAATAAAAAAACAAATCCTGATGATCATAATATAGTAGAACTAATTTTAGCTGATACACCATGTATTGTGGCTATTCATCTAAAAATTTTGATTCCTGTTGGTACAGCAATAATTATAGTTGCTGATGTAAAATAAGCTCGTGTGTCTACATCTATACCTACCGTAAATATATGATGAGCCCAAACAACAAAACCTAATATACCAATAGATAATATAGCATAAATTATACCAATATAACCAAATGATTCATTTTTACCTCTTTCTTGAATAATAATATGTGAAATTAAACCAAATCCAGGTAAAATTAAAATATATACCTCAGGATGACCAAAAAATCAAAATAAATGTTGATATAAAATTGGATCACCACCACCTGATGGGTCAAAAAATCTTGTATTAATATTACGATCAGTTAATAATATTGTGATAGCGCCTGCTAGAATAGGTAGAGATATTAAAAGTAAAATTGCCGTAATAATAATTGATCAAACAAATAAAGGTGTTTTATCAAAATTTATTCCTATGCTTCGTATATTAATTACTGTAGTAATAAAATTAATTGCTCCAAGAATAGATGAAATTCCAGCTAAGTGTAAAGAAAAAATTGTTAAATCAACTCTTGCACCTGAATGAGTAATATTGCTTGATAATGGTGGATATACTGTTCAACCAGTACCAGCTCCTATTTCAATTAATCTACTAATTAAAAGTATAATTAATGAAGGTGGTAGCAATCAAAATCTTATATTATTTATTCGAGGAAATGCTATGTCAGGAGCCCCAATTATCAAAGGTAATATTCAGTTTCCGAATCCCCCAATTATAATTGGTATAACTATATAAAAAATTATAATAAAAGCATGAGATGTAACTACTACATTATATAATTGATCATTATTTATGAATGAACCAGATTGTACTAATTCAATTCGAATAATTAATCTTAATATTATTCCAATAATCCCCGATCAAATTCCAAATATAAAATATAAAGTACCAATATCTTTATGATTTGTAGAAAATAATCATTTATTCATTATTAAGATGTCTGATTAAAGTAATAAACTGTAAATTTATTTAAGAATAAATTATTCTCTTAATAAGTCTTATAGTTTATTAAAACATTAAATTGCAAATTTAAAATAGATACTAATTCTAAGACTTATCAATAATTTGATATATTTAACTTTGAAGGTTGAAAGTTTAATTAACTTAAAGCCTTAAATTAATGGCTTTAAGAAAATTAATATTGTTAAAATTAACAAATTGATTATTACAAGATATACTGAAGTATAATTGATTGAAATTAAATTTCATTTTATTGAAATTGATCTTATTATTATTGATATATAAGTTGATCGAGTGTAATAAAATATAACAATTAATGAAGTTAAAATTATAATTATTAATAAAAAAAAATATATTTTTAAAACTAAAAATTCAAATACTATTAATTTTCTTATAAATCCTAATATTGGTGGTATTCCACTAAATGATAGTATTATTACTCAAAATGAAATTTTTATATTTAAATTGTATTCATTTATTATAATTTGATTAAAATAACTGATATTTAATTTATAAATTATTAAAATTACATTTAATAATATGAATCTATAAATAATTATATAGATTAATCATAAAGATATTTCACTAATACATGAACAAATAAATCCTAAATTAAAAATTGATGAATAACCTAATATTTTACGAATTGAATTTTGATTAATACCTAAAATTGCCCCAACAATTAAAGATAAAATAATTGAAATTCAAATGATTTTCCTAATATATGATATAATAACTAATGGAGAAATCTTTATAAAAGTTAATAGATAGAAAGTTGAGTTATAATTTAATCCTTCAATAATTCTTAATACTCAATTATGAAAAGGAGACATTCCAATTTTTAATAATAAAGAAATTGTAATAATAAAACTTCTTTTCTCATTTAATATTATAATTAATATTATACCCAATATTAAAATTGATGAACTAAGTCTTTGAATAATAAAATATTTTATTATACATTCTGAACTTAATAGATTTGATCTTATTATTAAAGGTAAAAATGACATAAACCTAATTTCTAAACCTAATCATATTATAATTCAATTATTTGATCTAATACAAACTATAACCCCAATAATTATAGAAGTAGTGAAGAAAAAAATTCTTGAATTTATATGAATTAAAAAGAAGAAGATTTTACTTCCATAAATAGGGTATGAACCTAGTAGCTTAATTAGCTTATCTTTTTTATATAAATTAGTGTATGATGCACATGAATTTTTGAAATTCAATGAAAAGTTTAATTCTTATATTTGTAATAAGTACACTAAGTGTATAATTTATTATATCAAAATAACCCTTTATTTTTCAGGCAACTTATTAATAAATTAAAAAAATAAACAGCGACAATTTTTTACCCATTTAAATAAATATTATATTAATACTTATTTTATATTAATTAAATAATATTTAATAATTATATTAATACTTATTTTATATTAATTAAATAATATTTAATAATTATATTAATACTTATTTTATATTAATTAAATAATATTTAATAATTATA